TACATCCGCTCTAACAATCCCGTCGCCGTCTACCAAAACGACTGGAAATGTTTCAAAAAAAGTGGGCATACGACGTACAAAAAGCTCACGCCCTTCTTTATCTCTAAAGATAGGATGTCCTAACCATCCTACCGCTATTCCATCTCCGTTATCCATTGAGCCTGCCCTAAATAATCCTCCTTTTGCCGGATTATTGCCGATATAATCATAAAAAGCTAATTTTTCAGGAATTTTAGACCAGACTTCTGATAAACTTTGATTTTCGGCTAGCCCGGCGCTAACTCTTCGATATATCTCTTGCTGGAAATAACCCTGATCCCATTGATAACGAGTGGGACCAAACAATTCGATGGGAGTAGTTGCTGAACCATACCACATAGTTCCAGCAACAACAAAAGCTGCAAAAAAGACAGCCGCGATACTACTGGAGAGTACAGTTTCAATATTTCCCATACGTAACCCTTTGTATAGACGTTGTGGCGGTCGAACGCTAAGATGGAATAGACCCGCTAATATGCCCAGTGTACCTGCTGCAATATGATGAGAAGCTATTCCTCCCGGAACAAAAGGATCAAAACCTTCCACGCCCCACGACGGATTTACAGGCTGTACTCTTCCCGTCAGTCCATAAGGATCGGACACCCATATTCCAGGGCCGTACAGACCTGTTACATGAAATGCACCAAAACCAAAGCAAGCCACCCCGGAGAGAAATAAATGAATTCCAAAGATCTTGGGCAAATCCAAAGAGGGTTTTCCTGTACGTTCATCAGAAAATATTTCTAGATCCCAATAAACCCAATGCCAGATAGCTGCCAAAAAGCATAAGCCAGAAAACACAATATGTGCCCCAGCTACACCTTCGTAACTCCAAATCCCCGGATTCGTTACAGTTCCTCCTGTGATACTCCAACCCCCCCACGAATTGGTTATTCCTAAACGAGTCATGAAGGGTATAACGAACATACCCTGTCTCCACATCGGATCAAGAATAGGGTCAGAAGGATCAAAAACTGCTAATTCATACAAAGCCATCGAGCCCGCCCAACCAGCAACCAGAGCTGTATGCATTATATGAACGGAAAGCAACCGGCCGGGATCATTCAATACAACGGTATGAACACGATACCAAGGCAAACCCATGGAAAATACCCCTTTATCGAAGAAAAATAGACACTACGTAACTTTATTGCATTGGAAAGGTTATACTATGACTATCCTATAGACTTCCCCTGTTCAGTAGATTACTTCCTAACAAGGGTTAGGATTCTATATTCTATTCGTAATAATGGAAGAATTCGGTTCGTAAGAACAAAGAGAAGCAGATTTATTCTATACTCGATAAGTACCAATATGCAATGGTGGATTGATACCATTTTCTATGAGTAAATGTGTCCATCCTTCATTTATCATTAGAAGGATCTATTCGTAAAAATTTTCCTTTATTTATTTTGTATTTCTTTCTAAATTTTTCTAATCTAGGGATATAATAAATATGATAAAGTCAATATTATAAAGACAATAAAACCATATTGTTACGTTTCCACATCAAAGTGAAATATAGTATTTAATTCCTTTTTTCTTTCAATCCATGCCTATTGGTGTTCCAAAAGTACCCTTCCGAAGTCCTGGAGAGGAAGATGCATCTTGGGTTGACGTATAGTGCGACTTGTCAGATATATTGGGTCATATGGAATTTCCCCGTTCTCTCCCCCGACTGAGATATCCTCTGTTTCGCCCAAGAAAGATAAATTGAATCATCGAAAAATTGGAGCGTGAACTGCAATTAAATGCATTATTTGGGGGAATTCATAGAATTATATCAATTAGAATAATTTATGGTTGGCTTTGGCTGGACGAAAAAAATGAGGTATCCAGACTCCGTTTAGAAAAACCCAATTGGTAATATATTTATGATTACTACGTGTATCATAAATGATTATTTGTAAAGTCATAACAACAAGAAATGGTGATGGGAAGATTTGTCCTATATGTGCAAATCAAAATCGGGCGGATCTTTACCCGGAGTAGAGCATAAACCTAAAAAGATGAAAGAGGCCCATTCAGGAACAAGAAAATATCATCGCGATTTGGATTGAATTTCGATGAAAGAATACATCAATGAGAAGTAAATGAGAAGTAAATTCGATAAGTTTATTTACCCCTTTTTTTATATTATCAAAGAAGAAATCAAAATGCATCTTTTTTGAAAAATTGAAGAAAAAGTAAGTAGAAAAACTCGAAAAATAAAAGAAAGAGGGCTGGAATCTATACATTGATTCTTTTCTTCGCTATTTTTTTTGAACCGTATGCATCAAAAGGTGCATGTACGGTTCCTAAGGGATACAATTTTACCCTACTCAACCGACTTTATCGAGAAAGATTACTTTTTTTAGGCCAAGAGGTTGATAGCGAGATCTCGAATCAACTTATTGGTCTTATGGTATATCTCAGTATCGAGGATGAGACAAAAGATCTTTATTTGTTTATAAACTCCCCTGGCGGATGGGTAATACCCGGAGTAGCCATTTATGATACTATGCAATTTGTACGACCAGAAGTCCATACAATATGCATGGGATTGGCCGCGTCAATGGGATCTTTTATTCTTGTTGGAGGAGAAATTACCAAACGTCTAGCATTCCCTCACGCTTGGCGCCAATGAAGTTTTTTTATTTGAGAGAAAAAAGAAAACTATGCCTTCGCCATATGAATATTAAGTAATAATAGCATGGCACTTCGAATTCGATATGAATTTTTTTTTTATTTTTTTTTTTCAAAAGATTTGATTATGTATCGAGAGAGTAGTATGAGATAAAAGATATTTCCGACTTTCTCTTATCTATCGGAAGTCCAATTCAGCGTCACAAACTTATTTGTTTTCACACCGATGGGCTCTTAACAATATTTAAGTTATAAAAAAAGAGTGCGAAAAAAACCAAATTTTCTTTTTTGGTTAGCTCAAAAAGAAACTTTGGGATTGCTGAATCAAAGACAAAAAAAAGAATCCATTTAAAAATAGAAAGCAGCGGAGCCATCATAGTATTTTTGAACTTCTCCGAAAAAAAAAAGAAGGGTGGCATTTTGATCGTTTACCCATCTGGGGTTGATAGATTCTATTTTTATCTTTCTTGAACGGGAAAGTGGGGGTTAATTTCATTATAGAGCCGTATGCAATGCATAAAAGATAATGCCCGTACGGTTGTTCAATTCTATCCTTTTTCCTATTTTTCTTTATCTTTCTTTTCTGTTTCTTTCATCACACCAGTATAGAACTATTATCAGGGTAATGATCCATCAACCTGCTAGTTCTTTTTATGAAGCACAAACGGGAGAATTTATCCTGGAAGCGGAAGAACTGCTGAAACTACGCGAAACCCTCACAAAGGTTTATGTACAAAGGACGGGCAAACCTTTATGGGTTATATCTGAAGACATGGAAAGAGATGTTTTTATGTCAGCAACAGAAGCCCGAGCTTATGGAATTGTTGATCTTGTAGCAGTTGAATGAAAAAATGGATTTTGTGCAAATCAGTGATTTGATATTTTATCTATGAGTTGACTATATAAATATTAAATAAAAAAAATCCGGTTAGGATCAATCTAAACCAGCCCATTATGTATATGACTCAACATGCCAACTATTAAACAACTTATTAGAAATACAAGACAGCCCATTCGAAATGTCACGAAATCCCCCGCTCTTCGGGGGTGCCCTCAGCGTCGAGGAACATGTACTAGGGTGTATGTGCGACTCGTTTAGATCATGAGCTGACACAAAAAAGCCAAGAAAACCGCTTCCAGTATGAATGATCAGTACCAGTGAATAGGATAGAATGGAAGAAGGGACTCCATTCACTATCTAAAAATAAGCAAATCTATCCTTCTATTGTGTAGAAAGTTTATGGTTTCCATTGGTGCAAATCCAATCACCTGAATTTAAGATGAGAAACAATTCTCCATTGGTAGCAAATGGTTATCCATTAAGCGGAAAAATCTTATTGAAATTCAAAAAAAAAAAAACAGAAAAATGAAGTTATCGCCCGGTCAAGAACGGAGTACGAGGGTCAGCTACCCAGCAAACTTTCATAATTAAATACCGTTACTGTATAGGTGGGTCTCTTTGTGAAAGACCTATTACTGGATAATTCATGGGTAGAGCCAAAGAGTGTGGTGTGAACTATACAAGTTACCAATAACATTGATGAAATATTAAATGAAGCCAAAGGCTCCGGTGTATAGAGAAGACCTCGCCGTTTAAGAAGTAACCATAGAAACGAGGAAACCCACTATTTATTTATTGATTTAATTTCTATTTCTTTTTTTTTTGACTAGATTTTTGACACCTAGCAAAAGAAATTTTCCTATTTCTTTCATATTTCGCAGTAAAATACCAAAAAATCGTGGTCGGGAAGGTTATAGTAGCCAAAGCCATTGGAATTTTGATTTTATACATTGGAAAAATCCGTTTGGTTATTAGTTATTAATAGGCCAAGACGGGAAAAATAATAACTGAAAGAAAAAAATCAATTTAGTTATTTGTCAAAATTTTATTTATTCAATGACTAGAGTTAAACGCGGATATATAGCCCGAAAACGTAGAACAAAAATTCGTTTATTTGCATCAAGTTTTCGAGGGTCTCATTCAAGACTTACTCGAACGATTACTCAACAGAAAATAAGAGCTTTGGTTTCAGCTCGTCGGGATAGGGATAAGCAAAAGAGAAATTTTCGTCGTTTGTGGATCACCCGGATAAACGCAGTAATTCGAGAAAAGGGAGTATCCTATAGTTATAGTAAATTAATACATGATTTATATAAGAGGCAGTTGCTTCTTAATCGTAAAATACTGGCACAAATATCTATATCAAATAGGAATTGTCTTTATATGATTTCCAACGAAATCAGAGAAAAAGTGGATTGGAAAGAATACACCGAAATAATTTAAATGGGGTTCCCCGGAGAATGAACTCCGGGAGGGTGGAGTTGGAATCAAAATT